ATAATTTCCTTCAGATTGCGCCGACATCCGTTACGGTCGTTATTCGGTTCAAAGAATCTCCGTTCCAGAACCGTACGTGATATTTTCATCTCATACGGCTCCTCCTTTATGTGTATAATGATAACAATTAATACATAAAATCAAAAAAGATTGCAGTATTTTTTTTTCTCATTATCAATTGTGCAGGGCTAGTGTTTTTACAAGAAATCTCTAGCCAACCTTCCTGTAAAAGAGCTTTTATTAACATCAAGTATGTTGGTACTGGCTAAAAAAAGGATAACTCCAACAATATCTTTGTCCTCAACGCCACTAAATTTCCTGGAATTAGTCACTTCAACAGCCTTCGATGGTTATACGGGTATCCAAAAATACGAACGAGATGGATGTTTGTTGTCCCAACCATTCTTGTTAGTCCCGATCTCGAAAAGAAAGGACGGATATATTTTACAAAGTTTTTGTGTTGTTGATTCCTAAGCGTAGTGCTTCTTCCCCTATGCCGCCTATTGCTACTAGTGGAGTAGGGTTAACCTAACCCCATAGTATAGGTATAACCTTTCGCTTAATACTTAAAATCCATAATTGAAGCATATGAGGCTGCATTAATCGGGGATACACGACAGAAGGATTTTTTCGTTTTATTTATAAACTTCACCTTCAGCAAGCGTAGGTTTTTTCCATTTTTTTTTTTTCGAATAATGGGTCTTTCTTCTAAGACTGAGATCGGTAAAAAAAAAAAATAATCAAATCGCACCATCTCTGTAATAAGTGAATGCCTCTTTTTCTCCTGAGGTTGTCGGAATTATTCGTAATAAGATATTGGCTACAATAGAAAAGGTCTTATCAATAAAATTTCCATTTATCCGAGATCTAGACATAGGTATAGGTAGGAATCTATTCGAAAATGGAATTCTTTATCTTATCGTGTGAGAAAAGAATCCCACAAACAAAGGAATTGTACAATACAGTACGAAATAACGTAAAAACAGACTTATTAATTCATTTTTTTTAGCCTACGGCCTCGAAGTCGGTTTTTGATAAAAATTTTTTCTTTCTTTTTAGTTCGAATTGCTTAAAGGCGCCTATCCAAAGATGGAATATGAATAACTCATTATTGACCCGGTTTCTGGACCATAATAATTACGTAGGAGAGATGGCCGAGTGGTTCAAGGCGTAGCATTGGAACTGCTATGTAGGCTTTTTTTTGTTTACCGAGGGTTCGAATCCCTCTCTCTCCGTACCTTTGCCTAATTCATTAATTTTACTGACCGCAATGTCTCAAATAACAATGGATACCATTTTTACAACTTTCTTTGGTTTGGTATGAATCTTCAATTCAAAAATGATTTTTGTAAATACGCAAAATACTGGAAAAAGTGGACAAGGAATGAAAAAGGTCCTATATCCATGTGTATGATACATGAATGGATAAAATACTCGGATCAAAACTCTTGTTATTTTTGTTAGTTTTAAGTCTGACGAGAATAATATTCAACAACCAGCAATTCATTTATTTTCAAACCAACCCATTGACTATCTATTATTTGATTTACTAATCCTTTATATTGGAATGGATGAAAAGTCAAATGCTTTGGCAATTCCTCACGGGGGGCTGAATCAAGATAATTTTGAATCAGAGCTTTCGATTTTTTTTTATCTTTCGCTGTAATAATATCTTGAGGTTTGCAGCGATAACTTGGTATATCTACTATACGACCATTAACTAAAACATGTCTATGGTTAACTAATTGGCGGGCTTGAGGGATAGTCGAAGCCATACCCAATCGAAAAAGTATGTTATCCAAACGCATTTCAAGTAATTGTAGTAAAACCTGACCGGTTGACCCTTTCGCTTTTCCGGCGATACGAATGTATTTAAGCAATTGTCGTTCTGTAAGACCATAATGAAAACGCAATTTTTGTTTTTCTTCTAAACGAATACGATATTGAGATTTTTTACCGGAGCGTGATTGGTTTCTAAGTTCGCTTCCGACTGTAGGCTGTTTACTAGTTAGTCCAGGTAAAGCCCCCAGACGGCGTATTTTTTTGAAACGAGGCCCTCTGTAGCGTGACATAAAGACTCCCTTTAAAATTGAGAATTCCTAAATTGAAATTAAAACTAAACTAAATGACAAATATGATAAATAAAGCGAAATCCACTAAAGTATTGTAGTACAAAGAAGAATTATATGAATTCTATCAATATCTGAACTTTATTCTATTGTATAGAAAAAAAAAAAAGAGGTTCTTTTCTTGAGTTGTTCTACAGAGATCGAACTACGTCCAATTTTTTTATGCCTAAAAAAAAAAGACATTATCCATTTTGTAAAAATAAAAACAACAAAAATAGAAAAGCCGGCTATCGGAATCGAACCGATGACCATCGCATTACAAATGCGATGCTCTAACCTCTGAGCTAAGCGGGCTCATATAACCAAAAATGTGCGTGCATAGGAATCTTAAAAACTAGTCGGATCTTAGTTATTAACTGTTTATTATTAGCTATTCAGAACATAATAAATATGTTATAACATAATTAAATTATTACGAACATAGAAAATCAATATTTTTTGAAATTCTAAGACAAAACAAAAAGAGTATAACAATTTGAATTCTATTATTTTACTTCTTATTCTTATATATTATTTTATATTAAAAATTAAAAATCTTTTTTTTTTCACATTAATAATATATATCTTATTAGAATATATATGAATTTGATATTTTTTATATCCATCGTTTTTTAATCATTTTTTATCTTATTATATATATATTATCTTATATAATATCTTCTATTTATAGAATTATAGAATTCTATTTTTAATATTATTAATTATTAAAAAAAAGGGGGGGGGGGGATTCTCACTTTTTTTTAATAATTAATAATATTAAAAATTCGATTACATTAAACAGTAATTTCAATTACAATATTCTTATACATTAAGATTTAATATCTATAATTATACAATTTATACATTAGAATTATAAAAAATTGGATTTTCAAGGTAAATTCTATTATAGAATAGAATTCTAAATTCGATATTTTTATCGAATCTGTATTTCATTAGAAAATCCTTATTTCATTAGGATTAGATAGAATCGAAAAGATATTCGAATTACTAAACGAATGTCTAATTCGAAATTAATAGAAGAATGATTATTTATAGCCATTAGATTAGTTATAGCTATTCTAAATTAAGAAATATATTCTTAATTGAATTTGAATAAAAAAGATATTTCCATTTTCGTTTTTTTAGTTAGGTTTTTTTAGTTAGGTTTTTTTAGTTATGGTATATAGTATAGGGTCTGGGTCTGTCCGCTCTAAGTAAAAAAGATAAAAATGAAAGAAAGATAAAGGCCCAATCCCGATCATAATGAAAGATTCCCTTATTCTCATTCGGAAAGGTCAAAAAAAAATCTAAGACTAAGAAAAAAAATCGACCGTTGAGTATTTCAAATTGCATGAAAAATTATAGAAGGAGGGGTATATAAAAAAGATATATATATGTGGTATATATCTATGTATATTGAATTGCGAATATAGAAATAATAAAATCATTTCAGATTCGACAAAATATGGGTATCCGATCCGATATAGATGAATAAATAATAAATGAAAAAAAAAAAGCATCCTAATGAGATCCTAATCTCAAAGAAAAAAGGGGGTATGGCGAAATTGGTAGACGCTACGGACTTAATTGGATTGAGCCTTGGTATGGAAACGTACCAAGTGATAACTTTCAAATTCAGAGAAACCCCGGAATTAACAATGGGCAATCCTGAGCCAAATCCCGTTTTCTGAAAGCAAAGAAAAGTTAAGAAAGCGAGAATAAAAAAAGGATAGGTGCAGAGACTCAATGGAAGCTGTTCTAACAAATGGGGTTGACGATATTTCCTTTCGTGTTAGGAAAGGAATCGTTCCATCGAAATTATATAAAGGATATATATACGTATTTGTACTGAAATACTATTTCAATTGATTAATGAGGAGGACTCCAAATTTCTATTTGTGAATCGTTATATCACAATTGAAAGATGTGAATCAAATCAATTCCAAGTTGAAGAAATAATTTAATATTCACTGATCAAATCATTCACTCCATCATAGTCTGATAGATCTTTTGAAGATTAATCGGACGAGAATAAAGAGAGAGTCCCATTCTACATGTCAATACTGACAACAATGAAATTTATAGTAAGAGGAAAATCCGTCGACTTAAGAAATCGTGAGGGTTCAAGTCCCTCTATCCCCAAAAGGACCGCTTAACTCTATAATTCTTTTTACTATATGCTCTTTTTAAAAATTCGTTATGTGTTTTATTCAGTATATTTTTTCACAAATGGATCTTTTTTTTTTTTTTCTTTTTCTGATCACAATCCCAAGTCTTAGAATATATTTGGAATATATAATGATATATATGATACACGTACAATTTTTTTTTATAAACGTACAAATGAGCATCTTATCCTTGAGGAACGAATCCTCATGTGAATGATTAACACTACATGATCATTACTCCTACTGAAATTTACAAAGTCTTATATTTCTTTTCGTCGTCTTTCTTTTTTAGTTGACATAGAGTCATTGACATATACTTAAGTAATCTCATAAAATTAAGATGATGCGTCAAGAATGGTCGGGATAGCTCAGCTGGTAGAGCAGAGGACTGAAAATCCTCGTGTCACCAGTTCAAATCTGGTTCCTGGCACATGATGAATTTCTACGAGTATCTATTCCCCATATTCATTAAAATGCAAATATGGGGAATAGATACGTATTTTTTTTTATATTTCTATTTATTCTCTTCATCTCCTTTAATGTTATTGTCTTTTTAGCGGCAATATACGGCAATATAATGGATATTGATGTGTACGTTACATAGTTCATGATGCAGAACTTTTTTAGTTCATCTTATTGGCTTGGCTCATAGGAAAAGGTATCGTTCCAAATTTACAATCTGAATGAATCCTTACCCTAATTTTTTTGAATCCCTGCACTGCAT